AAATTAATTATATTATTATAATTAACGAATTTTAATTTACAAGTTGCTACAGAAACTACTTGGGGTCTTTCCTGTTTCCGGGGGGTTTACAGGAGTGTTAAGGATCTCAGGGGTTTAGGGGGGGTAGGGGGGGTTTAACGAAAAAAAACCCCGGGGGTATCTTATAGATATGTTTCGAGTGAAATTAATTATTTATGTCCTTGAAATCAGTTATGTAATAATATAAGATATACCTTTCTAACATACACATACTTGTTATAAGCAGGGAATATGTTCAACCTTAGTGAGTTCTAGCGCCTCTAACACTGTGAAATGCTCACGAAAGGAAAAAGAGAAAAAAATACCCCTTACACTCTGGAATGAACGCCCGGCTTGCTGGGTAACGAGTCGTATGTTTAACACCATTAACTTATGCAAGCGTCAATAAATGTATGGGGAAATTGTCAATTTATGGCCCTGAAATAGGAACCAAATGCCAGGAATAAATCACTGTGTGAAACCCCCACAATTATTGTCCCTCACCTTCAATCATACTATGCGCTGGAACTATTAGTTGGTCGGTTCTTACTGTGCATAATATTTTGATTTCATTAAGATGGTGGATGCGACCTACATGTAAATTTAATCAATGAAATAATGCGAGAAATCATAACATTTTTATTGGATTAGTCATTACATATTAATGTTTATGTATTCCCTTCATATATATGTACCAATCAATAATGGTCATATTAATGTATTGATTATAAAGCATAATATGCTATATGTATTCCCTTCATATATATGTACCAATCAATAATGGTCATATTAATGTATTGATTATAAAGCATAATATGCTATATGTATTCCCTTCATATATATGTACCAATCAATAATGGTCATATTAATGTATTGATTATAAAGCATAATATGCTATATGTATTCCCTTCATATATATGTACCAATCAATAATGGTCATATTAATGTATTGATTATAAAGCATAATATGCTATATGTATTCCCTTCATATATATGTACCAATCAATAATGGTCATATTAATGTATTGATTATAAAGCATAATATGCTATATGTATTCCCTTCATATATATGTACCAATCAATAATGGTCATATTAATGTATTGATTATAAAGCATAATATATGGTAAATCAATATATGCTTTAAAGTATAGCGCTATAAATAGTATAATGTTCAAAGAGTAGTTTAATTTAGAATTCTAGCTTTGGGAGTTAGAGGTAGGAGTTAAAATCTCCTCTTTTTGAGTAGTAAGGGGGATTTTAACCTCCGGCATCCGGCTTACAAGACCGGCGTTCTGATCTCTGAACTATTAATACTATCGCCATTCTAGTATTTTATTTTCAACTCATCCTGCAGTTGGCATTAAGAATAGGAAGAGTGAGAAGTACAGAACGGATGCGACTTGGCCGATAATGATAAAGGGGTGTTCTACGGGTATCCCGCCGATTCAGGTGAGGATTAATACGTCGGCGATTAGGACTCAGAATAAGAATTGGGTTAAAGGGCGGAAAGTTAAGGCTCGTTGTTTAGAGGTATGGAGGATTGGAACTAGTATGAGGACTAAAATTGAGGCTAGTAGTGCGAGAACTCCGCCTAGCTTGTTTGGAATCGATCGAAGGATGGCGTAAGCAAATAAGAAGTATCACTCAGGTTTAATGTGAGGAGGGGTTACGAGGGGGTTGGCGGGTGTAAAATTGTCTGGGTCTCCTAGCAGGTTAGGTGAGAAAAGTGCTAAGCATGTGAGTGTGAGGAGTAGGGCTGCGAATCCTAACAGGTCTTTATATGAAAAGTACGGATGGAAAGAGATTTTATCTGCGTCAGAGTTAAGTCCCAGGGGATTATTTGAGCCCGACTCGTGGAGAAAGAGGAGGTGGAGGAGTGTGGCGGCTGCAATTACGAAGGGGAATAAGAAGTGGAATGCGAAGAAGCGAGTGAGGGTGGCGTTATCTACGGAAAAGCCACCTCAAATTCATTGAACTAAATCGTTTCCAATGTAAGGGAAAGCAGATAGAAGGTTAGTGATGACGGTAGCCCCTCAGAAGGACATTTGACCTCAGGGAAGAACGTAGCCAACGAAGGCTGTCATTATCACCAGGAGAAGAAGAATTACACCAATATTTCAGGTTTCTTTATAGAGATAGGAGCCGTAGTAGAGGCCTCGTCCGATGTGGGCGTAAATGCAGATAAAGAAGAATGAGGCTCCGTTAGCGTGTATGTTACGGATTAGTCAGCCATAGTTTACATCTCGACAAATGTGGGCGACAGACGAGAAGGCTGTGGCGATGTCTGATGTGTAGTGCATGGCTAGAAATAGGCCTGTAAGGATTTGTGCGATAAGGCAGAGTCCTAGCAGTGAGCCAAAATTTCATCAGACTGAAATGTTGGAGGGGGCTGGGAGGTCTACTAATGCGTCGTTTGCGATTTTTAAAAGGGGGTGCGTCTTGCGAAGGCTGGCCATTAGTAGTGTTTCTGTAGTTGAATTACAACAATGGTTTTTCAAGCCATAGTTCCTGGTTAGAGTCCTGGCGGAAATTATGTGCTTTACTATTTCTTGTTTTTTGTTTTGCTGAATCGTAGGGGCGATTGCGGTTGCTTCTAATCCTTCTCCTTTCTTTGGTGCTCTTGGGCTGGTTATGGTGGCGGGAGTGGGATGTGGAGTTCTTGTGGAGTATGGAAGCTCCTTCTTAGCTTTGATTCTTTTTTTGATTTATCTAGGGGGTATGTTAGTGGTGTTTGCCTACTCTGCAGCTTTGGCTGCAGAGCCTTATCCTGAATCTTGGGTAAACCCGACGGTTGTGGGCTACATGTGCTGTTACGCGGCTGTTGTGGCTGGGGTTTCTGGTAAGTTTTGACGTGATTGGGTTGGTGGTTTATCTGGGTCAGCCGATGAATGAGGCCCCTTTTATATTTTTCGGGCGGATAGTGGAGGAGTGGCAGTAATATACTCGGAGGGCGGGTGAATGTTGGTGGTGGCTGCTGGGGTTCTTCTCTTGACTTTGTTTGTGGTTTTAGAGCTGACTCGAGGGTTGAGCCGGGGCACTCTTCGGGCCATCTAAACAAAGAAGATTAATAGGGAAAATATTAGGGTAATGAGGAAAAAGATGAGGTATGTTTTCACCAATCCTCGTTGAGTATTACTTGTTGCGGTGACGAGAGGGGTGTTGAGTTTGGTCACAGCTTTGGGGCCTGTTTTTTCTAGTCAGGTTTGGTCAATTATTTGACTTGCAATAGATTGACCCATCCCGAGACTTATTGCAGGGGGGAAACGGTGTATAATTATAGGGAAGAAGCCGAGCATGTTTGAAAAGCGAAAAGGGGGGAGATAGGGGGCGGGTTTAAACTGTTTGCTTGTTAGAGATGCGAGTTCCAGGGCAACTAATAGTCCTAGAATTGTTACGGTCAGGGCGGCTAATTTAAGTATTATGGGTATAGATATTACTGGTGTTTTAAGTGGGAGTAGGTTTGACGTAATTAGGAGGCCGGCGACAATGCTTCCTCAGGCTAGGCGTTTGATAGGGTTTAGAACTGCGGGGTTGTTTTCGTTGATTGGGGAGAGTGCATTAAAGCGGGGGCGGCCTATTGAGACGAAGTAGACGATGCGCAAGCTGTAAATTGCTGTGAAGGAGGTGGCTAGAAGGGTTAAGGTAAGGGCTCAGGCGTTAAGGTATGAGGTGTTGAGAGCTTCAATGATGGCATCTTTAGAGAAGAAGCCGGCTAGGAAGGGGGTACCTGTAAGGGCAAGGCTTCCAATGGTGAGGCAGGAAGAGGTGAAGGGGGTGAGACGGTGCATGCCTCCTATTTTGCGAATGTCTTGTTCGTCGTTAAGGCTGTGAATGATAGAGCCTGAGCATAAGAAGAGTATGGCTTTAAAGAAGGCGTGGGTACAGATATGAAGAAAAGCTAGTTGGGGTTGGTTTAGCCCAATTGTTACTATTATTAAGCCTAGCTGGCTTGATGTTGAGAATGCAACAATTTTTTTGATATCATTTTGGGTTAAGGCGCATGTGGCTGTAAATAGAGTGGTTAGGGCTCCGAGGCATAGGCAGGTGGTTAGGGCAGTAATATTGTTTTCCAAGAGGGGGCTTATTCGTACCAAGAGGAAAATTCCTGCGACAACTATAGTGCTGGAGTGGAGTAGGGCAGATACTGGCGTAGGACCTTCTATGGCAGCAGGTAGTCATGGGTGTAATCCGAATTGGGCAGACTTGCCTGTGGCAGCTACGATTAATCCAAGAAGGGGGTAGGTAAGGTCAAAGTTTTTGGCGATTGCAAAGATTTGTTGTAGCTCTCATGAGTTAAGGTGGGATACTATTCAAGCTATTGCAAAGATTAGGCCGATATCACCAACCCGGTTGTAGATAACTGCTTGTAGGGCTGCGGTGTTTGCGTCTGCCCGTCCGTGCCATCAGCCAATTAGGAGGAAAGATATAATTCCAACCCCCTCTCACCCAATAAAGAGCTGGAAGAGGTTGTTTGCTGTAACTAGAATAATTATTGCGATTAAGAAGATTAGAAGATACTTGAAGAACCGATTTATGTTAGGGTCGGCATGTATGTACCAGGAGGCAAATTCTAGAATTGACCATGTAACATATAAGGCTACAGGTGTAAAAATAATAGAATAGTGGTCAAATTTTAAACTAAGGTTAACGTCAAAGGTTGACGTGTTTATTCAGTTTGACGAGGAAGCAATGGTTTCTACCCCTTCAGTGAGAAATAAAAAGAGAGGGAGGAGACTGACAAAAAAGGCTAGTTTTACAGCTGTCTTTACGTGTGTAAGGGCTCAGTCTTCTTTCTGAGGAAGGGGGTTAAGGGTTGTTAGTACGGGAAATATTAGTAGGGAAAAAATAATAAGTAGGCTTGAAGTTATAATGATAGAAGGGGTGTGCATAACTGCCACTTGGAGTTGCACCAAGAGTTTTCGGTTCCTAAGACCGACGGATGAACTATTATCCTTTGGGAGTGGGGACGTCGAGGACAGTCCCGGAGTTCAACCGGGGCGATGAAACTTAGCAGGACCCATCTGTTAGCGAACCTTCCTCGGTGGAAAAGGGGGTTTTAACCCCTATTTTTAGAACCACAATCTAATGTTTTAGTTAAAACTATATCTACAGTTGGCCCAGCCTCAGATCAGTTCAGGCTTAAGGGTGAGGAGGAGGAGCGGCAGGAGGTGGAGGGCTATAAGTAAGTGTTCTCGCGAGTGGGAGGGGTCAAGGCCAATGATGTGTGAGGGGAGGGGGCCTCGTTGGGTTATGAGGAATATGTAAAGGGAGTAGCTTGCAGTGATAAGGGTCCCCCCTCCGGTTAGTACAATTGTTCATCAGGATCAGTTAAATAGGGAGGTAATAATTATTAGTTCCCCTATTAGATTAGGTAGTGGGGGAAGTGCAAGATTAGCGAGACTAGCGATAAATCATCAGGCTGTTATTAGAGGTAAAATAATTTGTAAGCCTCGTGCTAATAGTATGGTTCGGCTGTGTGTTCGTTCGTAGTTTGTGTTGGCTAGGCAGAAAAGGGCGGAAGATGTTAGTCCGTGGGCGATTATGAGGATTAAGGCTCCTGTAAATCCTCAAGGGGTTTGGATGAGGATGCCTCCTACTACTAGGCCTATATGGCTTACTGAGGAGTATGCGATTAGAGATTTTAGATCAGTTTGGCGGAGACAAATCGAGCTTGTTATAATGATTCCTCATAGTGCAAAAATAAGGAAGGGATAACTTAATTCTTTGGTGAGTGGTTCAAGCATAACAACTATTCGCATTATTCCGTAGCCTCCTAGTTTCAGGAGAACTGCGGCAAGGACTATTGATCCTGCAACGGGGGCCTCAACATGTGCTTTTGGTAATCAAAGGTGGACGCCGTAAAGTGGTATTTTAACAAGAAATGCTAGTAGGCAACCTGCTCATCAAAGTTTATCAGCATTAGATGAGAGGTGGAGGGAAGGGGAAAATGGTAGTGTGAGTAGGGAGAGTGTCCCGGTATAGTTTTGTAGGAGTAGGAGGGCAACAAGAAGAGGAAGGGAGCCTGCTAGGGTATAAAATAAGAAGTAAACCCCTGCATTAAGACGTTCTGTTTGATTTCCTCATCGAGTAATGAGGATTAGGGTTGGGATAAGGGTGGACTCAAATATAACGTAGAATATAATTAATTCGGTTGCACCGAAGGCTAAAATAAGGAAAATTTGAAGGGATGTTAATAATATAATATATATGCGTTGGCGATTGATTGGCTCTGTTGCTGTGTGATTTTGACTTGCTAGAATTATTAAAGGGAGAAGCCAGCATGTAAGGACCAATAGAGGGGTAGATAAGGAGTCTGTGGCTATAAACGAATTTAGGGTAGATCAGCCTGTTTCTATTGAACATTTTAATCATGAGAGGCTAATTAGTGCAATTAGTATGCTGTGTGTAAGGGTCGTGGGTCAGAGTCATTTAGCTGGGGTCAGTCAGGTAGTTGGAACTAGCATTAAAGTAGGGATGAGGATCTTTAACATTGTAATAAGTTGAGGTTTTTAAGATGGTCGGTTCCATGAGTGCGGGCTGTTGCTACTAGCAGGGCAAGTCCTGCGCTTGCTTCACAGGCTGAGAAAGCAAGTAGTAGTATGGGAGCTGTACAGAAGCTTGTGGAGTTTAATTGAACGGTTCAGATGGAAAGGGCAATAAACAAGGAGAGCATTATTCCTTCTAAACAGAGGAGAGCAGAAAGAAGATGGGTTCGGTGGAATGCTAAGCCTGTGAGGCCCAGAATGAAAGCGGATGAGAAAGCGAAGTGCACGGGAGTCATTGGGGGATTATGGGATCTAACCATAAGTGTTTGAGCCGAAATCAAGAGTTTTATTTAAACTAATCCCCGATTCGGCTCAGTCTAAGCCACCTTGGAGTCATTCGTAGATAAGTCCTAGGGTGAGAAGGGCCAGAACGATGGAGGCTCATAGAAAAGTGAGTGCGGGAGAGGCCAGTTGGTCCCCTCATGGAAGTGGTAGTAGAAGGGCAATTTCTAGGTCAAATAGGAGAAATAGGATGGCGACGAGAAAAAATCGTAAAGAAAATGGGAGACGAGCTGTCCCTAGGGGGTCGAAGCCACATTCGTATGGTGATAGTTTTTCATGATCTGGGCTTATTAGGGGCAGTCAGAAGGACAGGATAGCAAGAGCTACCGATAGGGCGAGAGCAATGGCGATAACAGTTGAAACTAGGTTCATTATCTTTCCTTGGGCTTTAACCAAGACCGGGTGATTGGAAGTCACTTATACTCAATTTGATACTAGAAAGATTAGGAGCCTCATCAATAGATAGAAATATACAAGAAAAGTCAGACAACGTCTACGAAATGTCAGTATCAGGCGGCTGCTTCAAATCCGAAGTGGTGTTCGGATGTGAAGTGATATTGGATTTGTCGAAGTAAGCATACGGCTAGGAAAGTGGAGCCAATAATAACGTGAAGGCCATGGAATCCGGTAGCCACGAAGAAGGTTGAGCCATAAACGCCATCTGCAATTGTGAAGGGGGCTTCGTAGTATTCTAGGGCTTGAAGGAATGTGAAGTAAAAACCTAAGAGAATCGTAAATGTGAGTGATTGAATGGCTTGTTTTCGTTCTCCTTCTATGATGCTGTGGTGGGCTCAGGTTACTGTGACTCCGGATGCAAGGAGTACGGCTGTGTTGAGCAGGGGAACTTCAAAGGGATCTAGGGTAGTGATACCTGTAGGGGGTCAGCAGCCTCCTAGTTCAGGGGTGGGGGCGAGGCTTGAGTGGTAAAAGGCCCAGAAGAAGCCCAGGAAAAAGAAGACTTCTGATGTAATGAAAAGAATTATTCCGTATCGAAGGCCTTTTTGTACGGGGGGTGTGTGGTGGCCTTGGAATGTACCTTCTCGAACGATATCCCGTCATCATTGATACATTGTTAAGAGAAGTAGGGCTGTACCTAGAACAATAAGTGTTGTAGAGTGGAAGTGGAATCAAATTGCAAGTCCTGAGGTTATTAATAGGGCAGCGACTGCGCCTGTCAGGGGTCAAGGGCTTGGGTCAACTATATGATATGCATGTGCTTGATGTGCCATTAGATGTTTTCTTGTAGATAAAGTGTTAGTAGCAGAACGAAGACATAGGCTTGAATCATTGCTACGGCAACTTCTAGAAGTGTTAGTAGGACTAGGACTGTTGTTGTAAGAATAGCTACGGCAGGCATAAGTGGTAGAAGAACAAATGCGGCTGTGGAAATTAGTTGAATAAGCAAGTGGCCAGCTGTCAGGTTGGCAGTTAGCCGTACGCCTAGTGCTAGAGGTCGGATGAAGAGGCTAATTGTTTCGATGATAATAAGTATAGGAATCAGGAGGTTGGGGGTTCCTTCTGGCAGGAGGTGGCCTAGTGCATGGTTTGGTTGGTTCCGCATACCAATAATTACGGTTGCTAATCAGAGAGGGACTGCAAATCCTAGGTTAAGAGATAACTGGGCAGTAGGAGTGAAAGTGTAGGGTAGTAATCCTAACATGTTCAGTGAAATTAAAAAGAGCATTAAGGATGCTAGAAGGGCGGCTCATTTGTGTCCATTAACGTTTAGGGGCAGAAGTAGTTGATGGGTGAAGCGGTTAATAAATGCGCTTTGTAGGGTAAGGAGCCGGTTATTCAATCATCGGGTTGTTAGTGTGGGGTAGAGGATGGTAGGAAAAATAAGTGCTAGTGCAATTAAGGGAATCCCCAGGTATGTTGTGCTTATAAATTGATCGAAAAAGCTTACACTCAAGGTCAGTTTCAGGAGGTTTTTTCTAGTTTTTGGGGTTTGAGGGGTGCAGGTTGGTAGGGGAAAGTGTGGGCTATCACTTTTTTAGGGAAGAAGGTTAAGAATACTACTCAGGCAAAGAGTAGTGTTCCGAATCAGGGTAGTGGGAGGAGTTGGGGCATGTCGCTAAAGGTGGTCGGTAGTCACCAATCTCTAGCTTAAAAGGCTAGCGCTACTCCTTATTTAGCTTCTTAGCGAGGCGTCTTGAAGTATAAATGAAGACCAGTTTTCAAAGTGTTCTAGGGGAACGACTTCGACTACAATTGGTATAAAGCTGTGGTTTGCACCGCAGATTTCTGAGCATTGTCCGTAAAATACCCCTGGTCGGGATGTAATGAAAGCTGTTTGGTTTAGACGACCTGGGACGGCATCTATTTTAACACCCAGGGCTGGCACTGCTCATGAGTGGAGAACATCTTCGGCGGAGACCAGAACTCGAACTGGGGAATCCAAGGGAACAACCATACGGTGGTCCGCTTCTAGAAGGCGGAATTGGCCGGGGGTAAGGTCCTGTGTGGGAATCATATATGAGTCGAATCCGAGGTCTTCGTAATCGGTGTATTCATAGCTTCAGTATCATTGATGGCCTATCGCTTTAATTGTAATGTGGGGGTCGTTAATTTCGTCCATTAGATAAAGGATGCGAAGAGAGGGGAGTGCGATAAGGATAAGAACTACTGCGGGGAGAATTGTTCAAATAATTTCAATTTCTTGGGAATCTAAAATGTATTTGTTGGTTAAGCTAGTGGAAACTATTGCCACAATAATATAAAGAACTAATGTGCTAATAAGAAATACAATTATTAAGGCGTGATCGTGGAAGTGTAGGAGCTCTTCTATAACTGGTGAAGTTGCATCTTGTAAGCCTAGTTGCGCGGGATGTGCCATTTATTGCTTAAGACACGCGGGATTCAAACCCGCGACTTCGCCTTGACAAGGCGGTGTATTCGTCACGTTCTACTAGTGTCTTATGAAGAAAGTGACAGAACGGTTATGTGGTTGGCTTGAAACCATCCTACGGGGGTTCAACTCCTCCCTTTCTCGTTTAGTGTGCTCGGATTTGTACAAATGCGGGCTCCTCAAATGTGTGATATGGCGGAGGGCAGCCATGGAGTCATTCTACATTAGTTATTGTCAGATCTACTGCTAAAACTTCACGTTTAGAGGCAAATGCTTCTCAGATAATAAATAAGAATATAATTACCGCTACAAGGGAAATTATAGAACCAATAGAAGAAACGGTGTTTCATAGGGTATAAGCATCTGGGTAGTCTGAGTATCGACGAGGTATCCCGGCCAGTCCTAGGAAGTGCTGGGGGAAGAAGGTAAGATTAACGCCTACAAACATAATACCGAAGTGGATTTTTGTTCAAGTGCTGTGCAGGGTGTAGCCTGTAAATAGTGGGAATCAATGTACAAAGGCGGCTACAATAGCGAATACAGCTCCTATAGAAAGAACATAGTGGAAGTGGGCAACTACGTAATATGTGTCGTGTAGTACAATATCTAGTGAAGAATTAGCTAGAACGATTCCTGTCAGACCTCCTACTGTAAAAAGGAAAATGAAACCAAGTGCTCACAGAAGAGGAGTTTCTCATTTAATAGACCCTCCATGAAGTGTAGCTAGTCAGCTGAAGACTTTAACACCAGTGGGAATTGCAATAATCATAGTGGCAGATGTAAAATATGCACGTGTGTCTACGTCTATACCCACCGTAAACATATGATGTGCTCATACAATAAACCCTAGGAGACCAATGGCCATCATTGCTCAAACCATACCCATGTAGCCAAATGGTTCTTTTTTCCCAGAATAGTATGCAACAATGTGCGAGATCATTCCGAAGCCAGGGAGAATTAAAATGTAGACTTCTGGGTGACCGAAGAATCAGAATAGGTGTTGGTAGAGAATTGGGTCTCCTCCTCCAGCGGGGTCAAAGAAAGTGGTGTTGAGGTTTCGATCTGTTAGAAGTATTGTAATACCGGCGGCGAGCACGGGTAGGGACAGGAGCAGTAGAACTGCTGTAATTAACACAGCTCAAACGAACAAAGGCGTTTGATACTGAGAAATGGCTGGGGGTTTTATATTGATAATAGTTGTGATGAAGTTAATTGCCCCTAGAATAGATGAAACTCCCGCTAAGTGAAGTGAGAAGATGGTTAAGTCTACAGATGCTCCTGCATGGGCTAGGTTACCGGCTAGAGGGGGGTATACTGTTCAGCCAGTCCCAGCACCAGCTTCTACTCCAGAGGAGGCTAGAAGGAGCAGGAAGGATGGTGGGAGAAGTCAGAAGCTTATGTTGTTTATTCGAGGGAATGCTATGTCTGGGGCGCCGACTATGAGAGGCACAAGTCAGTTTCCGAAGCCACCAATCATAATTGGTATTACTATAAAGAAAATTATTACGAAAGCGTGTGCTGTAACAATTACGTTATAGATCTGATCGTCGCCAAGTAGGGCTCCTGGTTGGCTCAGCTCAGCTCGAATAAGCAGGCTGAGGGCGGTTCCCACTATACCGGCTCAGGCACCAAATACAAGATAAAGGGTGCCAATGTCTTTGTGATTTGTCGAGAAGAATCAACGTGTAATGGCCACAGGTAGGATGGCTGAATGTTTAAGCGGTGGATTGTAGCCCCATAGACAGAGGTTCAATTCCTCTTCTTACCAAGCCTTGAGGTGTATAACATATTAGATTGCAAATCTAAAGAAGCAAATTAAACGTTTGCCGGGGCTTTACTCCGCCTACAGTTTTATACTGTAGGTAGGCGGAGTAAAGTTAGATAGATGCTCGCCGGTTTGAGCGCTTAGCTGTTAACTAAGAGTTTGTAGGATCGAAGCCTACCTGTCTAGAAGGTTTTAGCTTAATTAAAGCGTCTGCTTTGCACGTAGAAGATGTGGGTTAGCGTCCCGCAAGTCTTATCAGGGGCTGGGAGATTTTCACTCCCACTAAGGGCTTTGAAGGTCCTCGGTCTAATATTATCCTAAGCCTCTATAGGGTCAGAAGGGTTAAGATGGTTGGGGTGAGGGGGAGCAAGGAGATTGTTAATATGGTTAGAATGGCGAGTGGGAATGTTAGTTGTGGGGAGTGGAGACGTCAGGGGGTTAGACCTGCTACGTTATTGGGGGATATGGTGAGTGTCATGGCGTATGATAATCGTAGGTAAAAATACAGGCTTAATAGGGCGGTGAGAGCTGCTAGTGTGGCAATGGGTGCTAGGTCTTGTTTGGTTAGTTCTTGAAGGATAAGTCATTTTGGTATGAAGCCTGTTAATGGTGGAAGGCCCCCCAGGGACAGGAGAATGAGGGGGGTGAGTGTGGTTAGTGCGGGGGTTTTTGCTCAAGAGGTGGCTAGCATATTAATGCTTGTTGATTTGTTTAGTTTAAATACGAGGAATGTTGAGGATGTTATTACTAGGTACGTTAGCAGAGTTAGAAGGGTTAGGGTGGGGGAGAATTGAAGGACTAAGATTATTCAACCCAGGTGAGCTGTAGAGGAATATGCTATAATTTTTCGGAGTTGTGTTTGGTTGAGCCCCCCTCAGCCTCCAATTAAGGTGGAGGTAATGCCAAGGATAATCAGGATTGTAGGGTTGGTGGCCTGAATTTGAAGGAGTAAGGCGAAGGGTGCTAGTTTTTGTCAGGTTGATAGAATAAGGCCAGTGGTTAGGTCTAGTCCTTGGAGTACTTCGGGCAGTCACGTGTGTAGTGGGGCAAGGCCTACTTTTAGGGAAAGGGCGAGAATAGCGATGGTGGTTGCGAGGGGGTGGGATATTTGTAAAATATCCCATTGTCCTGTTAGTCAAGCATTGGTAGTGCTGGCGAATAGAAGGGTTGCTGCCCCTGTTGCTTGAGTGAGGAAATACTTTGTGGCGGCTTCGACTGCTCGGGGGTGGTGTTGTTGGGCTATGAGGGGAAGGATAGCAAGAGTGTTAATTTCCAGTCCTATTCAGGCGAGCAGTCAGTGGGAGCTTGCAAATGTAATGGTGGTTCCTAGTCCGAGGCTAAATAATAGGGTGGCTAAGATGTATGGGTTCATTAGTAAAGGAAGGGGTTTAACCTACATATTTGGGGTATGGGCCCAAGAGCTTAATTAGCTGACTTTACTTAGGAAGTGGTGTAATGGAAGCACTAAGAGTTTTGATCTCTTTAGTTAGGGTTCGAGTCCCTTCTTTCTAAGGAGCTGGAGGGGCTTTAACCCTCATGATTCACTCTATCAAAGTGGCCCTTTACTTCAGGCACGGCTCCGTGGTTAAAGTTGAGGGGGGAGGCCGGCGAATGCAATGGGGAGTGCAAGGTGTCAAATAACTAAAGCCAGTGTGAGTGGAAGAAAGTTTTTTCAGATTAGGTGCATTAGCTGGTCATATCGGAATCGGGGGTAGGAGGCTCGGACTCAGAGGAATAATAAGGAGAGGAGGGCCGCTTTAGTTATTAAATTTATGGCTGTCAGTTCAGGGGTGGCGGGGATATGGGAGGCTCCTAGGAAGAGGGTGGCGGACAGGGTGTTTATAAGAAGAATATTTGCATATTCTGCCAGGAAAAATAAAGCGAAGGGCCCCCCTGCGTATTCTACGTTGAAGCCAGAGACTAGCTCTGACTCTCCTTCAGTTAGGTCGAATGGTGCTCGGTTAGTTTCTGCTAGTGTAGAAATATATCATATTGCAGCTAGAGGTCAGGCTGGTAGTAGTAGTCAAGTGGCTTCTTGGGCTGTGCTAAAGGTTTGTAAGGTGAAGCCTCCTGTAAAGATAATTGCATTTAGAAGGATTAGTCCTAGGCTAACTTCGTAAGAAATGGTTTGTGCCACAGCTCGGAGGGCCCCGATGAGTGCATATTTTGAATTGGATGCTCAGCCTGAACCTAAAATAGAATATACTGCTAAGCTGGATAGTGCTAAAATAAAGAGGATCCCTAGATTTAGGTCGAGGATAGGGTATGGTATGGGAAGGGGGGCCCACAAGGTGAGGGCAAGGGTGAGGGCTAATATTGGGGCGAAGAGGAAGAGGATGGGGGAGGCGGTTGAGGGTCGGACAGGCTCTTTAGTGAATAGTTTAACTCCGTCGGCGATTGGTTGAAGGAGACCGTAGGGGCCAACGATGTTTGGGCCTTTTCGAAATTGTATATATCCTAGGACTTTTCGTTCGACTAGTGTGAGGAAGGCAACGGCTAGAAGTACGGGAACGATATAGGCTAAGGGATTAATGATATGGGTAAAAAGCGTTGAGATCATAGTTGGGGAGAGGATTTGAACCCCTGTACAAAGGGCTTAGGCCTTTTGCAATAAACCGGGCTCTGCCACCCCAACTTTGTCGTTCTCTCAGACAAAGGGGTGATGCCCCCTTGTCTGATTGAGTTGCTTTCATCAGGTGGGGGTGAGGCATGTTTCGGATATGGGCCTCCCCTTTTCGGTCCTTTCGTACTGGAAAAGATCATTACATAGATAGAAACCGACCTGGATTACTCCGGTCTGAACTCAGATCACGTAGGACTTTAATCGTTGAACAAACGAACCCTTAATAGCGGCTGCACCATTAGGATGTCCTGATCCAACATCGAGGTCGTAAACCTCCTCGTTGATACGGGCTCTAAGAGGAGATTGCGCTGTTATCCCTAGGGTAACTTGGTTCATTAATCGGCGTTGCCGGATCTTATTGGTCAGAAATATCTGTTAATTAGAGCTGTCGCTCTTGGTTGTGAATGTAGTACATTCGGTCCTTGCGGGGGTTTTTTATTTCTCCGCGGTCGCCCCAACCTAAGACATTAGGGCAGGGTTTCAGTATATTCGTGCCCTATATTCAGGGAATTAATGCTGATCTGCTTTAGTGTCTAAAGCTCCATAGGGTCTTCTCGTCTTATGTGTTTATCCCCGCTTCTGCACGGGGAGATCAATTTCATTGACTTGAAAGAGGAGACAGTCAAGCCCTCGTTATGCCATTCATACAGGTCCCCATTTAAAAGACAAGTGATTGCGCTACCTTCGCACGGTCAAAATACCGCGGCCGTTAAACATATAGTCACAGGGCAGGCGGGACCTCTTATACTTATTAGGTTAGCAAGAGGCGATGTTTTTGGTAAACAGGCGAGGCTGAGTGTTTGCCGAGTTCCTTCTCTTTCTTTTAGTCTTTCCCTGGGAGCATACCTGTGTGGGGTTAACGGTTACTTGTTTGGGTGTTTTTCTAGTTGTTTTGTTTATGGTTCAGTTCCCTCTGTTTTTGGGTCCGTTAAGGTTCGGTGGGTTGTCCGTTTCCGATTTACACGTATGCAGGGAGAAGGCCGTTAGGCCTTCCTATATACTGATTTTAGCAGGATCACTCCCATGGTTGCATGGGATGGCCCGGTAGGATAAGGGGAGTAAGAGGTGGTGGTCGAAACTTGGGGCTTATAATAAAGTGTCTGAGCTTTAACGCTTTTTGATGGGATGGCTGCTTTCAAGCCCACCCTGATGTTTTGCCTTGTTTGATTATGATCTTTATCCTCCTAAAAAAGTTGTATCTTGTTTCTAAGGGGCTGTACCCCCTTCGACTAACTCTCCTGGTTTCTTATAATATCTGTAGGGATTACAAAATTTAGGTGAAGGAAGAAGCCGGGAGGCTGAACTTCTATCCAGTTGATGGGCAACCAGCTATTACTAAGTTCGGTAGGTTTATCACCTCTACTCGAAGGTCTTCCCACTCTTTTGCCACAGAGACGGGTTGGCCCTATTAATTAGGTTGCCTTGGAGTAGCTCACAAAGTTTCGGGTTGTCAAACTAAAGTGCTCTTTGCTTGGGTTACACTGGCTAAATCATGATGCAAAAGGTACGAGGTGGAATCTCTGCTTTTTTAGGCTTCACTTGTTTATTTCATTTGGTTTTTCAGCATTCCCTTGCGGTACTTTCTCTATCGCTCCATGTTCTTTTTCTGTCGCCCATACTAAAGGGGAAAAATGATTTGTTCGTGGAGACAATTTGTGTCTTTGGGTTTAGTTATTGTGTTTTGTTGTTTTTGGTTTGGTTGGGCTAGCGAGTCAGTATCAAGGCAACTCGAATTGAACGAATATCTCCTCCGTGTAAAGGGGGTGTTCTTCTTTGAACTATGCTTTGGTTTTGCCAAGTGCACCTTCCGGTACACTTACCATGTTACGACTTGCCTCCCCTTTGCTGGTGTAATGTTTTAAGTTAAATTAAAAAGAAATGCTTGGAGAGAGTGACGGGCGGTGTGTGCGCGCTTCAGGGCCGGTTTCAGCGGGACGCTCTGCTTTCCGCTTACTGCTAAATCCTCCTTCTAGATACACGTTTCAGTAATATTATCCGTGATTCACTGTAATAGGGAATGTAGCCCATTTCTTCCCTCTCCATACGCTACACCTCGACCTGACGTTTTGGGTTGTACCAATTGTGCTTACTAGGGGACCTTCACAGGGTAAGCTGGCGACGGCGGTATATAGGCGGAAATGACAAGGAAAGGTGAGGTTAAACGGGGGTTATCGGTTATAGAACAGGCTCCTCTAGGTGGGTCTAAAGCACCGCCAAGTCCTTTGGGTTTTAAGCTGTTGCTCGTAGTTTCCAGGCGGATAGGGGTTGTGTAAAGCTATCAATGTTTAGGGCGAAGCATAGTGGGGTATCTAATCCCAGTTTGTACCTTGGCTTTCGTGGGTTCAGGTAAAATAAAGCCACCTTCGTGGATGTACTTCTTACTTTCGTAAAGCGTATAACAGCCTAGTAAGCGTTCGGCTTTAGTATTAATCATCCCTTAACCACGCTTTACGCCGGAGCCTATCAACTTGGGTCTCTCGTATAACCGCGGTAGCTGGCACGAGTTTTACCGGCCCTTTTAACCATAACTAAGTCAAGTTTACACTCATGGCTTAATGTTTATCACTGCTGGATTCCCTTGAGGGTGTGGCTAAGCAAGGTGTTGTGGGCTATGCAGTCATGTGCCTGATACCTGCTCCTTGTCCCCGGGCGGGGGACTGCAGGGCATTCTCACAGGGGTGCGGATACTCGCATGTGTAAATTTGGTTAAAGCTGATAGGAAAGTCAGGACCAAGCCTTTGTGTTTTCGAGGCTGTACTAGAGCCTATCTTAACATCTTCAGTGTAATGCTTTGTTTTAAGCTACGATAAC